TATTTCCATTTATTCATCAAAAGAAACGTCCCTTTTGAAGCAAGAATTGATTTTCCTTGATATCTAACATAATGCATGAAAGGATCTTTGAACAACCATAAATTTGCTTGAAAAGACCTGACAAAGACTTCTGCAAGATGCTCTATTTTTCCATAGAAATTGATTCGTTCAATAAGGGCTCCAGAAGATGTTGATCGTAAGTGAGAAGACTGGTTACGGAGAAAGAGGAAGCCAGATTCATATTCACCTACATGAAAAGTATATAGGAAGAAGAATAATCTGTTTTTTCTTTTTGAAAAAGAAGAACTAACTTTCTTTGAATTTGAAGTAATAAGACTATCCCAATTATGACACTCATGGAGAAAGAATCTTAATAAATGCAAAGAGGAAGCATCTTTTATCCAATAGCGAAGAGCCTGAACCAAGATTTCCAGATGGGCTGGGTAAGGTATTAGTATATCTAATACATAATTTAAATGTGAAAAATTGTCCTCTAAAAAAGAAAATATTGAATGAATTGATCGTAAATTATCGAATTTAACTACCCCTTTCTTTTCTAGGGAAGATATTAATCGCAGAGACAACGGAATTTCCAGAATGATTGAAGAAACCTCTGACATTACTTGCGAATAAAAAATATTGTTGTGCCCCAATTGTTTAGAATCATTAACAGAAAGAATAAAATGATTCTGTTGATACATTCGAATGATTAAACGTTTCACAATTAGTAAGCTGAATTTATGGTCATAACCTACATTTTCCAACAAAATAGATCTATTTAAACCATGATCATGAGCAAGTACATAAATATACTCCTGAAAGATAAGTGGATATAAGAAAGAGTGTTGTTGAGATCTATCTAGCCCTAAATAGCTTTGGAATTTCTCCATTTGAAATTCTATTTAAATGAAAGGTAGAGGATTTTTGGGGTTATAAATGATACATAGTGCGATACAGTCAAAACAAGGTATTATAGTACAAACCAAATAGATACCTCGGATCCAGATAAACTTATCAACGGATTCTCTATCCTCTCTTTTTCCATTTAAATTGAAGTATTTATGTTCGTTTTCATTATAGGATAACAAGATGATTAGAAATCCTTTACTTTTTTCAACCTAATCGCTCTTTTGATTTTGGAAATTTTTTATCAATATACTGTTTCTTATACACATACGTTTCCATTATGAAATGGAGAATGATAATATTTAGGATTCATTAAAAAATAAAGAATAAATTCCTGGGAGAAAGCCTTCCCGTATTGGGCACTAATATTTTTTTAACGTCTAATTAGATCGGGTAATCGTTCAAATTAAGAACGGAAGCTCGTTGCTTTTTCTTTCCCTAAAAAAAATGAAATGAATTGAAGCTTTGAGGCCCTATCCATTTATTAATTCGACCCAACTTGAAATTGACTTTGGTTTCCTACCTTTCAATAAATTAAAGAAGGCTTTGTACCGAGCCGGAAAGAATAAAATATTCTCAAAACTCTTAATTGATACGACATGCTATTTTTTCCATTCATTCCCTTTCAGGATCAGTCGTGGTCTTCCAAACTTTACCGATGGTATGGACGAATCCCTCGCTTCATCTAAATGTGTAAAAGATCCTAGCCGCACTTAAAAGCCGAGTACTCTACCGTTGAGTTAGCAACCCAAATAGAAAAAGGGGTATGTAGATACAATCAGAATAAAAAAAATTCTTAAATCAAAGCATTATTAAATCAAAGCATTAATTTAATCTACGAAATAAAAAATAGAAAAAAAAAATTCTAATCTATTTGGAACATAAAAATGACTAAATTAGATGAAAAAAAAATTCCCGATCAAAATAAAAAAAGACATGTAAAAAATGTGGACCATCCCCTATTTCTATGTTATACACTTTTTCAATCAAAAATCCGGGTATCAAATCCAACGAACCCATCATTTGAATCAACAGGTAAAAAATCAAACCTATGGGACGGAAATAAATAGAACTGCTTATCACGATGAATTATATTTGTTCGATACAATGTTGTCAATATAAACATTAAGAAAGGAATACGATGAAAAAAAAAAACAAGAACTGAAATGGAAAGAATAGTAAAAAAGGGACTTGTGTTGGATTGGCACTGCATATACATATCTACTAATTTAGTTTAGATGGAGAATAAGAATAATAATAAACAAAGAATAAACAAAGAAGAAGTAGAAAAAGAAAGTATTTATGCAATCAAGAGTGTATTGAATCCATATAGAATAAAGAACTTCGATTCCTTGTTTCTTACTTGATATTAGAGGTCGAATGAAAACCATCCAATTGCAGGTCAGGTAATGCCAAAATATTTCTATTTTGTGAGGATGAATCAAATAAGGGTTTCCTTAGAAAAGGATTCTATCAAAAAAGATTCTATAAAAACAATGATAACTAGATACGAATAGAAGAAGAAAAGAATAGAAGAAGAAAAAAAGGAAATAAAAAAACATAGTATAGAAAAGATATCCAAAATGATATAGAAATCATTATCCTACCCTTATTTTTTATTTATTTCCTTAATTTAATTTCATTTGATTAGGGCAAAACCTCTGCCTTTTTTAAAATATCCTGAACAGTTCCTGTAGGCTGAGCACCTTTTTCAAGGAAATAGAGAATAGCGGGAACGTTTAAATAAGTTTGATTCTTGATCGGATCATAAAAACCCACTTTCTGAAGATCTCTTCCTTCTCTTCGGGATCGAACATCAATTGCAACGATTCGATAGACGGCTCATCGGGATAGATGTAGATGAAAAAGAACCCCCCCCCTAGAACCGTATAGGAAGTTTTCTCCTCGTACGGCTCGAGAAAAAATGATGTTTTGTCTATGGATAAAATTAGAATTAGAATAAATAGAAAATCTGTAAAATGAATTAGTCTGTAATATCATTTCAAATTTCAATTTAACTCGTAGTAAGTTTTATTTAGCTTCCTTCCTGAAAAAAAAAAAAAAATCATTTGTACTCATAACTCAAGTTGAATATATAATAAATATAATAAAATATTTTTTTATTGAGTGGTCTTTAACCCACCGTTTTTGAATTGATTTGGATTCTTTCCGTGAGACAATTGAAGTGGTGTTTCCTTGTTCTGGGATCCTTTATTTTTGTTTTAAATCATTGGGTTTAGACATTACTTCGGTGCTTCTTAATCCTTTCAAAATGGTAGCAACATACCCCTTTTGGGATTTCTTTCTATCAAAGAATCATACCGAGGTTGATTCACGCGCGATACACTGTCGATCGAAAAAGTTTTAGCCGTTCCAACAATTTTGAAAATTTGTTCGAATGGAATCCTTTCGATTTCTATATCGAAGATATACTTACGAAGTTGTTCCAATTTATTAATTGGCATTAACCCTAGATCGTTGCCCCTGAGAAATTAATAAATACTTTCTACTCGAGCTCCATCATGAACTATTTACATTAGAACCCAATAAAAAAAGAAGGGTTCTAGTAGAATAGAACAAACGACGTCGAGCCAAGAGCACCTTCATTCCTATATAAAATGGTGGATGTAACAATAAGAATCCACACCGGATCGTGTCCTTCAAGTCGCACGTTGCTTTCTACCACATCGTTTTAAACGAAGTTTTACCATAACATTCCTCTAATTTGGAACCAGTATGGAATTGATTCAATTATGGAATCATGAATAGTCATTGGTTCAGTCGGTACAGAGACATAGTTATTTATATTTAAATATTTAATAACATAGATTAAAGATTTTTCTGAAGAAATTTTAGCAAAATGACGTCTTTTTTTGTCTGAATAGAAGATTTTTCTATAAATATCTATCTCAAAAAAAAATCTAACAGAAATATTAACAAATCAAAATATAGAAATAACATAACTAACAGAAATTGCACAAATAAAATAAATAAATTCGATTTGACTCTGCCTCTTCAAGTGACTCAATAAGATAGACTGACCATTTCCAACTTCCCAACCTAGAAGGAATCATTACAAATCTTGATAGTTGAAAAAGTTTTCTACTTCTACATCATTATTTGAGTCAAGTTTTACTCCTTTTTATTATCATAAAAAAGCAAGATCTCTGTGTGTGTGTGTTTTTTTTTTCAAATTGAATTGTCAATGATGCAAAGCAAATAAGCTAAATGAATCGAACAATAAAAAGAAATATCATTGTTAAATATTTTAATTTTGATATTTTAGGGATGCAATTTCATTTTCACAAAAATGGAAACACTATTGTCACTGAAATAGGATAACCATACATACCTATAGTCTAAGCACTTCCTCTTTTATATGTATTTTCATATTTTTTTAACCTGAGGTTAAGTAATCTTTCTCCAACTGTGATCTATGCCCCATTTTCTATGGGTTACAAAAGGGTTCAGTTACTTTTGCGTGTCATTTGAACTCAATTTAGTTTGGTTTGTGAAAAACTCAGATATGATTCCGCAAAGAATAAAAAAAGTCTATCCAAACCTTGAAACAGAACCTTGTTGAACAAAAAAGAATATTAGAATACAATGGATATGCTCTGGGACGGAAGGATTCGAACCTCCGAATAGCGGGACCAAAACCCGTTGCCTTACCGCTTGGCTACGCCCCATTTCTATTTTTATTGGATACTTATACTATTAAAGAATAATATTGGTATTAAGTGTTCGTCAATTCCAGTCCAACTATATAGAGAAAATCTTTATTCTTTATAGAATCTATTATAGATTCGTGCTAGGATTTTGGCATGTGTATATCTAGAATTAATTCAACGGAATTTATTGATCATTACATATAATTCAATTAAGATATTGTATGAAAGTATGATTTCTTCTATTCTCCTTTGAGAATCGGAGGATTTTTGATTGAGCGGAAAAAGAAGGATTTTTTGTCTACCTTACTTTACTTCATTTTTCCTTATATCAATAACTCAATCAAAATGCAATTATCTCGACGAAAAAAATGTCTGTTATGCTTAATATCTTTAGTTTGATCTGTCTTAATTCTGCCCTTTATCCGAGTAGTCTTTTCTTGGCCAAATTGCCCGAAGCCTATGCTTTTTTGAATCCAATCGTCGATTTTATGCCAGTCATACCCCTGTTCTTTTTTCTTTTAGCCTTTGTTTGGCAAGCTGCTGTAAGTTTTCGATAAGATCTTTAATAGTATCCTAGAAAATTCATATTTATTCGAGAAAAATTATAACAATTGATAAGATCAAATAAGTCTGACAGTATGAACCTTCGATTCAAACATTGAAATTCTCGGATAGCCGCGAGACGCCCTATTTCCTGATTTTAATCCTTTTTACGGCGAAATACCTTATTAGCTTCGGGTCCCTTACAATATCTAATTTGGGTATGAAAGTGATTTGTGGTAATCAAAGACTCTTATTACAAATTTCAACTTCATTTGAATTTCTGAACATTCTTTTCTATTTCTATAATTCTTTTCTTGGTGTCAAAATAGGATATGTGATATAAAAATGGAGGATCTATTGTCTTTTCTCGTTTTTCTTTTTCAAAAAATGATCTTGGAGGTTGTGTAATGCTTACTCTCAAACTTTTCGTTTATACAGTAGTAATATTCTTTGTTTCTCTCTTCATCTTTGGATTCCTATCCAATGATCCAGGACGTAATCCTGGACGTGAAGAATAATTTTTTTGTTTTTATTACTTGATTTTATCATTTTCTTAAGATTTTATTTTAGCTATTCCACACATTTAACAAGGAAAAAAATAAAAAGGGGTTTGCAAAATTTGAAAGAAAAAATGGAAACTCATCAACGGAAACGGAAAGAGAGGGATTCGAACCCTCGGTACGAATAACTCGTACAACGGATTAGCAATCCGCCGCTTTCGTCCACTCAGCCATCTCTCCCAATTGAAAAAGATACTTACTATGTTACATTACACATCAAGTAAGGATTAAAGAAAGTATTTCTTTCACATTCTTTATCGTTATTATATAATTAGCAATTCCATTTAGATGCTCGAAAGATCAAAATAGAAAGAGAAATAAAGAAGACCTTCTTTCTTTTATTTTGTTCAAAGTGCCTTTTGGGCCTGGCCCGGTCAATACCCAGCCAGGCCTTTTTTTGTTCCAACGAATTCCCTTTATTTATAGGCAACATACTATACCAATTTGGTATCTGTATAAGAATATCTGTTCTGGGGTTTACATATACCTATAATTTTTGTTATAATGGAAATTGAGAAGGATTTTGGATTAAAAAAATCAATTAAGTATGTATCAAAAAAATTTTTATTATTCTTATGTCATTAGGCAAACCAAAATTGATATTCAAATCCAAGAATAATTCACGAATTCTCAGTCAATAAATAGTTAATGGTTCCCATAAATTTAGCCTTTTTGAGTGAAAATATAAATTTCAATATAAAAGTGAGTGGAAGTTTGTGTGTTTTGAGATACTATACAATCCATCGAAGGGGCAGATCAAATACAATAAAAAGGGGAAAAACTGTTTCTTTTCTAATTTTTATAAATTTAGAAAAAAGGATTAGGATTAAAAAGGGATGCAAGTACAATAAACTCAAGTTTACTAATCCAACTCAAAAAGGGAAATTTTGATCCTATTGTGTATGTGTATCGTTTTGGCGGCATGGCCGAGTGGTAAGGCGGGGGACTGCAAATCCTTTTTCCCCAGTTCAAATCCGGGTGCCGCCTCATCAACAAACGAATCGAAATTTATTATTCTATTCCGCTATTTTTTGATGTTCTGGGGATTTTGTAAAAGATTGGAAATCTTTGAATCTAAAATTCAAAGAAAGATTATAATGGTCGAAGCAAGACTTCCAGATTCTCTTCTACTGCTAATGTAATGTCTATTGATTGGGTCTTTAATTACATTGGATAACCGGCCGATAATTCCACTACTAGTTGGGAAAGTACTTTCTATACTGTAATCTACGTATATAGACTCGCCAGAATCTCTGAGTGTTCAGGCATTCAATCACTATTAGATTGAGATTGGATAGATAATTTATAGTTTATAGAAAAAAAGAAAAAAAAAATTTTTGACCCCTCGTCAAGAGTATAATATACTATCTCCCAACTCCTTCAGAGAGACAATCGGGAAAGGGTACGGATTATAAATCATATAGGAATTTTTAAAATCTATTTATTTTATTGGTCCATTAATAGTGTTCGCCCAGAATCCCTTTTTGACTCTGGACCATTCATTCTACTATTATTAGTGAGCAATAATGGAATAATTCTATCATAGAGATAAGGGACATAATTCACATGGATATAGTAAGTCTCGCTTGGGCTGCTTTAATGGTAGTCTTTACTTTTTCCCTTTCACTCGTAGTATGGGGAAGAAGTGGACTTTAGAAGCACTCCTAATTTAGTTGAGAAATGAAAAGCTATCAATTGTTTTATAGATCGTTCTGCAACGCATTCTTTATTTAAATTGAAATAATTTTCAAATCAAAATATCTTCATTTCGAAATTCCATTAGATTCTAGTGGAGAAATGTATTCTATAACAGTAAAACGATTATTTCAGATTCATTGCAATATAAATATATATAAATAAATGTATGAAAGAAAAGATTGGGTCCTACGTCAATTCCAGATATGGATTAATAACTACATAGATTGAATTGAAGATAAAAGTTAATATAGTATACCCTTTTTATTAGAAAGTCAAGTACAACTTTATACACTACTATAACACTAATAGAGAGTATGGTAAGTAAGAAAGAAATTTCTTTCTTACTTACCATACTCTCGGATCTCATAGAATATCGCCGATTATAGCCCCTTGATTTCAGCAAAATAGAATACTTTTCTTTTGATTTCTTCAAAGAATTCAGAAGTCGAGTTTCATTTAAAGTAATTAATTAATTATTTTGACTTACTGTTTTTACGTAAATTATAAGTAGAAAAGCAGTAGGAACTAAAATGAACAGTGCAGTAGCAATAAATGCAAGAATATTTACTTCCATAATCTCATCGGTTTTTTTTATTTCACAATACAATAACTCGGGATTTAATCCCATAGAGATGATAAATCTTTCACCTGTCAATTCAATGAATGCATTACCTATCGATGATATTGAATCGGATCAATATCATGAATAACAATATCTGAGCTATTAAATTAATTCGTCGTGGAGAATTAATAGTATATAACATATGAAGATCTTTTATCCATACCGAATCCAAGATAGGATTCCCAGACCAATCAAAAATGCCTTTATTTATCCTTCTTTTCTGTTCTTTCTTTTGTATAACCTACCTTAGGTCTTCCTTGTAGAACCATCCAATGAAGTATAATCTAGCCCGTCCATTTCCATTAACTACAAAACCCCACCAACAAACAATACAAGCAAAGTGGAAAAAGACAGGAATTAGGTTCTAAATTTTAGTGATCCTCTTTTCTTTGGAAGACAAAACAAAGAAGTATGAGAAAGACGAGTCGCGGCAGAAAAGATGAAATATTCTGTCAACTTCACTATTTTAGTTATTTTCATTTTAGTTTAGGGTGTGTCGAGAGAATCCTGAAAAAAAAAAGAGGGAAACCCCTTCGGAATTCCATTATTCTCGCTGTCCCTTCATTTCACAGAAAATGGAGAGGCGAATTGATGTACTTATTGGATCCGTCGGGACTGACGGGGCTCGAACCCGTAACATCCGCCTTGACAGGGCGGTGCTCTAGCCTATTGAACTACAATCCCAGGGAAATAAGAAGAGATCTAGCAGAAAATTTAGATTCTTTTTTTTTTTATTCTCTTGTCTTGTATCAGGTATTTCTTAAGAACAAGAGGGTTATACCATCTGATAGTAGATTGGCGAATTGTTGGGCCGAGCTGGATTTGAACCAGCGTAGACATATTGCCAACGAATTTACAGTCCGTCCCCATTAACCACTCGGGCATCGACCCAACGCCTAATTCATTTTAGACGTTCCATAATCAACTTCCTTTCGTCTCCCAAGTAGACTTGACAAATACATATCACTTGAAAAAAATATAACATTTGATATAAAATAGAAAGTCTCTTCTGAGTAGACTAATAGAAGGACTTGACAAATACGGATCACTTGATAGGAAATCCCACTCCTATAGTCTTTAGTCTTGGTATACCCCCAGAGGGACTTGAACCCTCGTTTTCTCCGTGAAAGAGAGAGGTCGTAACCACTGGACCATAGGGGCCTATGCCACCTTCATTCATAAATCAACTAGAAATAGGTAATAAGACAAATACCATAGATAACTAAGGCCACCTTAACTTAATATAACTCAGGCCTAGAGCTTAGGATTTAGGTGATGCATAGGATATAAATAAAACGGAAAAACTCGTTAACTATTCTGAGGATTAATGGTAATCAAACTTTACCATTAAACTATACAATCTTGAAACTGGATTTCATTGGTCTTTCTCGTCTTTATCTTTCTGATTCCCAAAGGGTTATGCGTTGGATCCAAGATCCTTCACTCCGCAGTAGATTCAAGGTGGTTTACCAAACTATGATTTGTTCGGTCAAATTATATTGAGCCCTAAGTCATACTGTCAATTAACGACACGACAGGACAGGACAAGAGGGCAATAAAAGAAGAGAGAAGACGGAGATCTAGATTAGCTATACCCGCGTTAATAGTTAATGTTAATAGTTAATAATAATATAAGTTAATAAATACAACATTCATACAGTTTTCTGGTATTCGATATTGAAGTAGATTAGAATATCTATGCCGTTATTATTATCCATTATACTATAAGAAACTTAATATTAATAAGTTTTGATATTAAAAATCCCAAAGCATTATAAGCTTAAGTGGGAGAATTGGGTTTCTAGGACTGTTTTATCAATTCTGTTTCGGTTGCATCTCTTAAAAATGACAATTAAAGTTCAGTATAAATTTTTATTCTACCTATCTCATAGATTCCAGTCAAAGATTCATAGAATCCAAATTCCATCATTGCTAGGTTTTATTTTGATGGATAATGCGCCAGCAAAAATGGTATTTTTTTTTTTAGAGAATTCGATATG